CCATGAGTTTGAAAGAAATATTTTAGAAGCCAGCCTAAAGCACTTTATTCAAGATATCGAACAAAACGGACCCCAATCTTTAATATTTCGGGAATTCTATTCCCACTTCACTGACGAGGAATTCCGCCGGTTGCGCGACCCATAAGACTAAAAATAAGGTTGGTTGTACCTCTCTCGATTGATAGAAAGACATTCGGGAGCTGGGAGGGCCTATCGTGAGGGGACTTTCTTTCACGGTAGGCGAAGGTAAAGCGGGATCAGCGGCGGGCTTACCTTCTCTTTTTCCTCTACTATGTCATAGCGTTACCCGGAGCTGCGGATCCCCTCATCATAAACAAACTACAAATTTAAAATGATTATCTTTCTTTGGGCGAGCAAGACCCGGAATGGATTAACTGGATCCGGGAGGAGCTTACTGAGAGAACGCCGAACGGCGAGCTCGCTCAAAGAATCCATGGGGTTATCACCATGGAGGAAACCTCCTTGAAAGGCAACGCGGTAATAGAAACCTTCAAACATCTTTATTATGGCAGCGGGGATGGGAACCTTGGTAGGAATTAAGGAGGGTTCTGGGCGGGTAGGTTTGATGCTAGCTCTGTTGCCTTGGCATTGGTTTTTATTCCTCGCAAAGGCGCCATCTTTCTTAAGTGAAAACGTGACTTTCATAGGCCTCTAGGTCTTTTACTGGTGCTCTGCCTGAAAATACGATAATTGAGTTTTTGAGACCAGTGCGATAAATGGGCTTTTGAGACTCCGTTTTGTTAACAACAGGTACTGTTTCTGCCTTCACGGGTAAGGATCATCTGTGCTATGAGTTAAGGATCGTCTGTGCTATGAGTCTCTCTTCCTCATAGTGGTCTAAGGAACGGAGTCACTCTTCCTCAATAGTGGCTAAGGCACGAAAGTATGATCGATGATCTTCTGCTAATGCTAGCGTCTTTTTCATCTCTAATCTCATCTATGCTTCCGGAAAAAGTGTAACCTACCCGCTAATAATTAAATAAAGGGGCTGGCTGCTCTCCTCGATTTCAAAGAGAATTTAGTGGTCGATTTCATCACAAGCAATTAAGTGCCTTTTTCCGCTCTTCGATTTAGCAAAGAGTAAGCCCGCGCTCTCCTTAATTTCACAAAGAATTGAGTGGTTTTTGCTCCCCAATTTCGCATTTGAGCGGCTTTCGCTTCCCTTCTTTGAAATCTAGATCTTCTCTTTCTGTGTCTATCAATCTTCCTGCCCCAAGCCCCTGTTGTCTCTAGCGCTTGATTGTTTGATAGAGACCGACCAGCTTTCATAAGCACTTGTTGGCAAGTTCGGAAGAAGGCTTTGAGGGGAACTAACTCGATGTGGCTCCGGTTCAGTACTGCCTCTCGCTTAGAATCTCTTCCAGCTGAGCTGCACTAACAGGCTTACGTAAAGTAAAGATAATGTGACTTACTACATGCTAAAGTTTTTGCTTCTTCCTTTCCTTCTGCTGGCAAGTAGCTCTCCTTCTTTCCTGTAGTTCAGGATTCCCCCTCTATGCCCATATCTATTTAGTCAAAAGGCTAGTTCAATCGCTCTGAGGAAGTACTATAACTTGAATCAGTATCTCAAATAGGGCGATATCAGGCCTTCTGTGCGATATCGATCTTCTGTTTATGGTAAGCGGTCTGCCCTTCCCCTTACTAGATCAAATAGGGCAATTCGTAATGCTCTCTTCCTTCCCGCCTTCCCTCTGCTGCTCTTCCTGTCCCTTTCAATTGGTCTGTCGTCTCTCCTTTGATTCCCGTTCTTCCTTTCATTCAATAGATCTCTTGCCCTTGGTTAAACATGAATTATTTTAAAAAGAAATCCATTAAGAGCATATTATAAGTAATCCTTCATGCACTGAAAGAGAGGGAGGACCACACCCCAACTAAGAATAAAAACCTGGGGTGGGGAACTCCCGTAAATAAGGTTTGAATAGTACAGGAAAGGAAAGACAACTATAGAGTATGCCCCTAATAGAGTAGGGAATGATTATATCAACCATTCGGAAAGAAGTAAAGCTAATAGTACGGTAAACAGGAGCAAGACGGTATGCAATCAATTAATGGAAAGGATACAGGAGATGGAATCAACTCTATCTGTCCGTTGCTCTGTCCACGAATAGCGTCCGTTGCTTCTTCATTCCTGGCTGGCAAGCTCAGTTCTGTTCTAATCACTTCGATTCCCGTACACGAGTACCTTCCTTCAAATAGATATATTCCCTTTCCTAATATGGAAAGTACTTCTGTAAGCGAATCCCCTGTTTCTTTGGCTTGCTTCTTAAGCCAATAAGTCCTGTGCCTGGTAGGTGCAATCAGTCTGTCCCTTACCTGTCCATTCAAGCCTTTCAATATCTCGTCTGGCCCTGTCTTCTGTCGTACTCTCCTCTATCGAGAATTGGTCTATCGCAATTGTCCTGTTTAAAACGGATGCCGCTCCTCTGGTAGCCGTTGTTTGCTTCATCGGTTTCAGTATCCTTTGCTTGGTTAATTTCTTCCCGCTCTACTGACCTTGACTACTTGACTAACTAATAAGGCTAGCAATCGCTCGTTTTTCTTATTAGCACGATAGGTGGGTAATCCCTTCTGTTATGAGTGAATCTCTATGGCTTATTTATTTGCTTTCGTAGGCCTATTTTCTGTAAGCTGAAGTCCTGTTAAAGCGCTCCTCTGGTGGAGGTACTACTGCCAGTCAAAACTCTCGCTAATAAGGCTTAAGAAGGCTTTCCGTTCGATGGAATCCCGTCCTTCCTTTTAGAGATACGATAGCGATTCCCTTCCAGTGCTTTATAGTAAACTCTTCTCTGAAAGTACTTTCCTTTTCCTTCTCTTTGTCAAGCAAGGAATAACCAGCCTGAGGGAAGTATTCGTTAAGCAAATCCGTAAGCAAATAGGGAAAGCAGTTAAATAGGGGCATAACGGGAATAGAAGCAGTCAATCGGTAGAAGGCAAGCAACTCTCGTAAGAGGTCTTCCCGGTCGAGCTGTCTGAGGGAAACTGTATCGGTATCAACAACTGTCGCAACGGTCCTGTAACTGTGGAAAAGGGTCCTGTGTTTCAATCGCTTGAATCGGTTTATTCGTTATTAGAGAGGATTATAACTGTAGCAAACGTTCGGCAGTACAGGGTATGCAAAAGAAAGATAAGCTTGAGATGCTACAATAGCTTCAGCCTGATCGATCCGCCTTTAGTATTGGTAAGTTCCCTTGTAAGTCTCTATCGCTAGAAGGCCATTTCTTTTTAGTGAAAAGGAAACTTAAAAAGAGCTTACCTTATAAGCTCCCTTGCTTGTTCCCGTTTAGGAGAGTCGCTTTCCACGGTCTGCTATTCCTTTCCTGTAATTCAATATCCCCCTTTCCCTCTATCTAGTACTTGCTCGGGACTCGCTTGCGCTAAGCCTCAGGGAGTAAATAGGAGCCTCGCTTTGGAGAATTCCTTGAGAATGAGAAATAGCGCTCATCCGTAGCTTGGTTCCTTACTTGAGGAGTGAAAGGCTGGCAGTAGTATACATACATAGGGGTATGCCCTTCGGTAAGCATTCCTTTAGCAAGTAATCCGTTGCTTGTTCCCGTGCTTCCGTTCAATATCTCCCCTCTCCATTCTTTGAGTTCGCATTAACATTTCCCATTACTCTGTCTCGTAGGGCATTTCTATGTAGCAAGAAGCTCTGTTCAATCAATCTCATAGGGAATTTACTGAAGCAAGAAGAACTATCGATAATAGCGCCTTTCTTTTAGGCATAGAAGTTAAACTGGAATGATACCTTCCGGGTTAAGCGCGATTGAAGTATTTAAGTATCTTTCTGTTCTGTATTGAAGTATGAGTTAAGCGCGATTGAAGTATTCATTACTTCCCTCTCTCCTGTAGTAGCACTCTATTCTACTAGTACTGATGAGTAAGAAACTCGCTTCAAGCTCAGTTAGTAAAGGAATCCGGAGATAGGTTCACCTGTTAGAAGTTTCGATCTATGGGCTTTCTTTATTTAGTAAGGAGCTTTGTTAAAGAGATCAGAGAGGGGATATACCTGTAACAACGAAAGAGAAAAGGTTCTCTTTTAAAGGAATTCAGAATTCAAGAAGATTAGATTAGTTGTTGACTTTTATAGAAGGTTGACTTTTATAGAAGCTAAGGCAAGAAGTCAATCGCTTTCAGTATCTCTTGCTTCTTTGGTTAGTTCAGTACGAGTGGCAGGCGCAAACTGGCACAGGCAATATATATATATATATATATATATATTAATAATAATAATAAATAGGCGATTGAAGTAATAAAGTCAAGCTTTTGCCAGAGGATGAGTCTTTCAAGTATCGGTAGCATTCCCTTTATCAAAGTCTAGTACGCTAGGGACTCTCTTCAAGTGGAGTAAACAAAACGGGAGGCACAATCAGTTGAGTCTAGCATTCCTGTGCAATTCCCTTCCTTTAATTCAATAGTTTGATTTGATTCCCGTCTGTGAATTCAATATGCTCTTCCCGCTTAGGTTAGCTGTACTCTCGTGTAGCAGTTAACGCTTGGTGGATAGGGCGAATCCCTTCCTTAAATAGATCGATGCTTGTTTGCTTCCTTAATGAATGCAATTCCCCCTTCATCACTCTCTATCTCCGGCCCTTGCCATTAGTTAGCTCGCACTTCCCTTGCTTGCCCTAAAGAACTAAATCAAACCAAAAAAGGCAAGAGTTTTCACAACGGGATGGGGCTTAAACCCTCAATCGGCGGGGAGCCTTTCCTCTCAGAAGGTATATAGATAGTTTCTCTCCGATTGCCAAGGCCAGTTCAAGCGCCTTTTCAACAAGCAAAGAAAAAAACGGAATTCCTCTTACTCATATACCCTACTCTGCTTATTCATTCTATAGGGCGAGTGGTTAAACCACCAATAGCATTAGCATTAGCAATTTCCCCAGAAGATTGGGATCGAGATCGAGCAACAGAGGCACGGGAAGCATCTGAGCTAGTAACAAAGCACGCAGCAAAGGTAGATGAAGAAGTATCTATGATAGGTTAAGCAGCACCCGTAGTTTTATATCCAGTTGCATATGAACCAATGAATTCATAACCTTTAAGGTAGGTGGGCGCTCGTAATCTTGTATATAGATCTTTATTTTTGGGTAATTAACGGGACAAAGTGGGACTACTGGTAGATAAACGGGTGCAACTCGGGCAACTCAATTTGCATCTCGAACAGGAAGATCTTAAACTAGCGCTGCGAATGGATCCATTGGTTCAGTTCAGGATGATCGATCAGTAACTCGATCGACCTTGATAGCATAAGGAATGCACAGGGGGGCTTATACAAGGCAACGCAGGACGGAAGATCATTCCTTATTAATGGGTGGGGGGAGCACGCTAGAATATCAATCTTTAAAAGCGTCCGGTCGGACAAAAGCTAAGCACTCACCAGCTAATCAATCCAAGTGCATTCCGCCCAGACGGACCTCCATAAGCAAGCGTTACACACACGCATCCTGGATGGGCCTTCGCCTTAAAGAGAAAGGCTGGTTCTACTACTACCTCGTATGAGAGGTCCAAACAAAGTCTGCTGCATCCCTTCTTGGTCGAGAGGCATAGCCCCCGGCTTCCCTTCGTGCGGTTGCTTCATATCCAGGCGCGACCCCTATAGTGGCAGGTCGAGATTGAGTTCCACCCATTGAGGAGGCAAGGGCATCACCCGTGGTTTACCCGGAAACACTTGCACTTGCTTGCTTGCTTGACTTAGTAAGGGTAAGGGGTAAGGATCATCGATCGACTTTAGAGCTTTATTGACATGTTTGTTCAAAGAACATTAAAGACCTGACAAACGCAGTCAAAGCTCTAAAGGTAGGCGGATCAGAGATAGAGTGATTTCTGGTTTCGGCTTAAGGGAAGGCGGTGTTGGAAGAGACTGATTGTTTCGATATCACCCCAACCTTTGAACTTAGTTTGAAACTCCTGCTTTGTTGTCCAGCTTTCGACAGCTTAGGGAAAGAAACAAAACTCCTTTTGTTTCGGTTACAGTTCAAGCGGGAGGTCAACCAGTAAGGTACTCAATCAAGCGGGTCGTAGAAAAACCACTTCTCTTCCTTCTCTTTCGGAAGGCACAGTTTCAGGGAAAGCGGGTCGTAGAAACCTTTTCCGGGTTTGGTCTTTAAGGCGAAGTACTCTTGGGCGAGCGTATCATAGCTAAACCTCTTTTTGTTTTCTGTTCCGTCCTGAAGTTCAAGCGCTCATCTGCGCCTTTCACATGAAAGCAATCGTATTGAGCTGTTGAGTATAATGTAGTGCTTTTAGAGGGCAACGAGAGTCAATCCTTCTTTTCGTTACGGGAAAGCGATCACAGAATCATCTCGTTCTTTTCGGCTTTCGATACTCTAGCGCTAGTAGCAGTAGCAGTTCCGGCTGGTTTTTAGTCCTTCGGACCTTTAAACTCTGTTGTTTGCCTTTTTTACTACTACCCTTTTTAACTACTACTCAGTCCAGCGCAAGTCACTCTACGATCAAACTCTAGGGCCAGTTGAAAGCGAAGCGTCAAAACTCTTTCTCTTCTTTCGGTCTTGGGCGCTCGTAGCGGAGAGGGGCTCGTGAAGTAAGCAAGTCAGTGGAGCCCGTTAGTCAAGCTTTAAAGGCCACACCAACCTTCTAATAGGGCTAGCCGGTGCTGTGAGAAATCCTTCCTTCTTTCTTTTGTTTCGGTACTCGCCTCGCGGGCAATTCAAGCGGATCAGGATTTTCAGTCGCTTAAAAAAGTTTCAATCAGGATGGCTCGCTTAATTAGGTTTAAACGATCCCCTTGTTCACGCTAAAGCACCGTTGACTTCTAGAAAGGCAATGCGCTCAGAATTCAATCTTTCTTGTTCGGCAAGCAGCCTACAGTAGGAACTACAAGCGTGCCGGAAAGAGGTCGTGCTTGAGGACAGAAGGTAAAGTGTCTTTGGGCAAGGGAAGGAGGTCGATTCAATCTATCTTTCCGGCCGGTACTCTTTTCAAGCGGATCAGGTACTCGGGAAAGTAGTAGAATCTATCTTTTGTTCTAGCTCTTCGGCTCTAGGCAAGTTGCTCGTAGAATCAACTAATTCAGTTACGGGAAGCGAGGCGATTCACTTCCGGTATACTGACGGTACGAGCATCTGCGATTTCTCTGGACAGAAACCGGCCTCTGAGAACGTTTTCAAGTTCGAGGAGATACCCGATTTTGAGATCTGAGTGATTGGCTTCGATTCCCGTGCTTTTTTTGTTTTTCCGGGCTACAGGCAGATTTCGATATTCCCTCTTTCGGGAAGGCACAGTTCCAGTTCAAGCGGGAGGTACAAGAGAACAACTGCTTCTAAGTGAAAGACCCGCTTTTCTTCCTCTTTCTGCCCTACTGAAAAGGGGCGGCTTTTGAGATGATAGAGAGAGTTTCTGTTCCGCCCTATGCCCATCTGATATAAAGTGGGCAGTTACGGGTTGCTGGGCATGGTGGAAACAGAAGGTGCTTGTTGACGGGCAGTGTCAGGTGGGAGATCAGAACTCATACCGCGGTTAGTCAAGCCTACAGTCAGAACGAAGATCGCAGTGCTTGTGTTGTGGCGGTAGGCGGTTGTACAAAAACCACTTCTTCTGAGAGCTCAAGGCGATGCGAACAGTAAACGAGTAGAAATAAAACTCCTGTTGTTCCGTGCTCGGGAGCTAGCCAAGTCAGATAGGCGCTCGTAGAGAATCTCTTTTGTTCCGAGAATTCTTGTTTGCAGCTCTTGGGCTAGTAGCCGAAGCTTTACTTAGAGAGGGCTTTCGTGATAGTCAGTTTAGTAAGGAAAGAAAGTCAGCTCTAAAGAAAAGGAAGTCAGTTCCAGCTGTAAGTGAAGGTTAGGCGTATTGATTGCTTTCTTTAGGGAAAGCGAAGCGTCAAACTGAAACTCTTTCTGTTGGTAGAGAATCTTCCTAGCTATATGCGTAGCGGGTCAGAGCCTTGTCATATATAGGGGGATTGATTGATTGACAAAGTGGATTTTCTCCGGGGCTTGGTAGGTGTCGAATATTTCCTTTCCGTGCTGTCACTCGGCTTAGACAAATTCCCTCTTCCCGGGCTAGTCGGGTTTTTCTCGGTATCGGCTCTATTAGTAAGGGCAGAGAGCATAGACAGGAGTTGAGCTGAGATCAGAAGTCTGTATCTGTAGTTCAGCTATTTGTCCGTTAGCTTTCCTTTTTTTGTTGGTATTAGTTGAAGTAAGTCAGCATTGTCCTTCTTGCTGTTGGTTTTCGCTTCGCCGGGGAGGCTGTGTTCTCAATCGGCGAAGCCTCACAGCCAGTTGAAGAACGGGAGTGCTAAGAACGCACTCCCTTACCTAAACAAACCTTAAAACAGCTAAAGCAAACATAAGGAAACAATAGGAATAAATCAAGCCAATGCCTTCAAGACTTAAGACTTCACTTGAGCAACGGTCGTGCTTCGCCTTACGGGAAGCACTCCCTTGCCTTAGGGAATTAGATCAAAGAGTTACCCATACCTTTCACAAAAAGAAGGTCAAGGTTACCTTTTTCGTAGAGTGATCACAGAAAACGCATCACCTAAAGTGCAAGCTTTACCTGTCGGGTTAGTCCACCCACGTGGCCGCGCGAAGAGGGCCTCAACTTAGATGAGGTGACTGGAAGTCGCTCCTTTAGATCAGGGCAACCCGAGCCGAAAGAAATACAATTTTCGGAAGAGTGGTAGCGTACAAGAAGGCTGTGATCACTACTAACTGTAACGTATTCGGTGCCCAGGCCTGCGGGCCATTGCCGTAGAAAGCTCCAAAAGAGCGGGTTGGACAACCTGTGGTTAGTAGTGCGGGGAGCTATAGCTCTTAATTGCGTAAGAGTGTCCTCGCGTTGCCAATCGACCGACGCTGGCTCCATACGGGTACAACGGCTGTATGAGATTCTTCATGGAAGGCTACAGCTTTTTTTGAAGGCTTCATACAGTACCCGGAGGAGATGTAGAGGGAGAGAAGGCCCTCGGGGGGGTTATAGGGCACTCATTAAAGAAAAAACGCTTACTATAATCAAGAGGATAGACACACAAGCCATATAAAAGGAAGAAAATCGGGCTTAATTCAAGCCCTAAGGGAGCTACTTTAGTGAGGGGTTTCTCTCCTAGGTTCAACAAGACCACAGCAAATAGGCCATAAGGAAGAATGCTGATAGGTTGGTTGTAAAATGCAAGATGCAAGTGTCCAGTAAAAAAGTCCACTGCTTTAACTAGTAAAAGTAACTACCTTAAAGAGTATTAGAATCGTGGTCAACTGCGGAGAATAGGATGCAAAATGCGGAGAATAGGTTGTTGAATAGGAGAGGAGTTTAGTGTTTGGTTTTATTCAAGCCGCCATCCCAAGCTGGAACTGTACTTCACTTAACTGGCTTTACTAATGGAACCTTCCGAGTACCTGTGCCCGTAAAGACTCTATCTCTACAGCCGCCCCAAGCCTCTGATCTCAAAGTCACCATCGCTTGAACAATGATACTGAACTTACTTCACTTACGAACCTCTAACTCTAACGTGCGAGCGGCCCTTCTCTAATCAAGTTGCGAGCCTCTCTGCCCTTACAGAGCGAGTGGCCTTACTTCCTTCACTTACAGCTTGAACTGCACTTAGCCCTTCTCCCGCTTCCGGCCCCGGTACTCAAGCTGGACTTGTATATTTTTCTATACCGGCTCGGAACGGAAAGTAGGGATTTCTCACAGCACCTGGTACAACACGCTTGCCCGTAACTGACCAAGACCCTTGTCCTGCCTTTAGACCTTGATACGGGCTTCCCGTCACTAGAAGTCCTAGAAGTCAACTGAACCTGCGACCGCTTACTTCAAGTATAGATTCTCTAAGCAGACTGCCCTAACGACTACCGAAAGAAAGAGAGTTCAAAGCCCAAAGCTCTCTCTTCAAAGCTCTCCGCCCGAAAACTTCGGCAACCCGATAAAGCACTTTCTCTCTGCCGGCTTTAGCTTGCCCTTAGTTGGGGGGCTAGATACGAAAGAACGGTATGAGAAAGATTGACTTCCTGATCGATCCGCCTTCCGAGCCCGTCAACTGACTGACTGCTTTCATATGGATAGCTTGTTTATTTAAAAGCGACTAATAGGAGCATGCGAGTGGAGTGAAAAGCCTCCAAGCCCCTCGTATAGTAAAGGATTGGTTCTTCAACCCTTGCTTTTGACGCTTTGACCTAGCGCTTTCCCCTTGAACTGGACTTGATTCCCGCACTTAGCTTAAGAGCTAAACTGCCGAAAGCCCTTTTCTATATAGTCTCATCACAGCACCCGAAAAGCAGGGAAGGGAAACGCTTACCGAACATGCCCGGCCCTAACTGAGTTAATTGATCAATCACCACCGCTACTTTGACTCTCGAACAGAAGAGAAAAGACGGAAGAAGCGGAACATTTCATATAAGCAATCACCTATGCCCTAACAGCTTCACCGAGTCTACCTTTAGAGCGACTTGCCCTCGAGTACAGGCTAACCAAAAGCTACAAGCGCACAGTTCGGCAAGCAAAGCAAACGGGAATCAATCAATCAAGACGCTGCATATAAAGAAGTGATCTACGACCTTCCCTAATTTCATTAGAACTCTTTTTTTTTCTTAGAAGTAAAAGAAAGCCCTAGAGCACGGAACTAGAAGTCCTAGCAACACCTTATCCCCGGAACAAGAACAAGACAGATTGTCTTTGATCCGCTTTAACAACGGTTTGATAGAAAGAGCGAATAACCTGACTTGACTAAGAAAGAGTACAGGACCAAGACCGGAAAGTCTCGCTTTGATCTCCTTTAGCAACGAAAAAGCTTTAAAACAAAGAAAGAGCGTATTCGCCTTTTGTTGCGAGCCATCCGCTTTTGACTGAACAAGTGGATTTTATTCCTGTGCCTTCTGCCTTCCCAGGAAGGGGGGATTTTTTCAAAGCCGACTAAGAAGAGAAAGAAACCTTCTCAAAGTAAAAAGTCACCCTCTTCCGCATTTTCTAGCTCGTATGACTAGCTTACTGACTTGACTTACGTAACTGACTTCCGGTTTAGTTTCCCGAAAGCAAACATTCCATTTTACCACCACCGGAAAGTAGGGATTTCTCTCTAAGCTGCCTTCCCGTAACTTTCTCAAAGCAACAAGTGCTAACCGCAAGACCTGCTTCCCGTAACTGGCCTGACTGAAACTAGAAGTCAACTGCGACTTGAAAAGAGTACCTCAACTGCTTACCGAAACCACTTGCCTTCAAAGCGGAACTTCCTTCCGTAACAGAAGGAGTTTATTCCCGAAACCAACCGACAACAGATACTTAGGCATTGATACCATTAGGGCAGGGAGTTGACTACTGCCCAAGCTGTGACTGCTACACGTAACTTCTTGTTCCCTGCCCCTCCCTCGCTGGACTGTCCTACTATCTGATCAGCCTAAGAACGGCTACCGAAACAAAAAGCAGGAAAAGCGAGTGCAAGCTAAGGTCTCGGTTCCTTCTGCGGTGAAGGTGAAGGTTCAAACGTAGGTGCTGGCTAAAAGTGTTTGGTGACAGGTCAAGCTATGTATCAGGAAGGTGGGAGAGAAAGGCTGAATCTCATAGTTGCAAACATGCTCTGTGCTGCGCCAAGTAAAGACTAGCCAATGTTCGCTTCACTGACGTCCCATCGTTTTACGCTTACTAGTCCAGTTCCATACCTAGCCAATAACTTCACCCTCCCTTTCTTGGGCTTTCTCTTGAATAGAAGACCTCGGGAAAGCTAGTTGCCTTAATATGGGATTAGATTTAGGCACTTCAGTGAGCAAACTGGCTTTATGTATGCATCATAAGGTCCTTTCCTCTCTTCGGGGTAAGAAGCATTGGTTAGAAGTTCCAAAAAGCCATGGTTATTTAAGGAGAAGGCTCCGGCTGGTAGGCGAGGAAGGATGGGGAAGGTGCCTGATTGAGTTAGTTTCTTTCTCTCAGGATGATGCATGCGATAAGCGTTAGCTAGTAGCTCCAATCGGAAATAAAGAGGATCCGAAGGAGTCTGTGTCAGCCAGTGGGGCACAAGCGCTCTGTGTCAGCTAGTAGTGGGGCACCCACCGAAGCGACAGCAAAGGCAGGAAACCCACGAAGCAGAGCGAAGCGGAAAGTCCTTTGTTAACCTGAAACAAGTGGTCCAATCCAAGGACAGAGCTTGGACAGCTAACAACCGTTCCGTGCCGGGCCTCTCACCCGAGAGTCCCTCCCTGCACTCCTCCTGTCACTTCCTTCCGAACTCTTCCAAACGTTAGGAGAGGGAAGAAGAAAGCTGAAGGTAGGATTAGTTTATAGTCCTAATATTCGGTGTCGCACCCCCCAACCCCCCTGCCTAGGGGGGCTAAGAGAAAGGCAACCACACAAAGCCAGAGGACTAAAAGCTGGAGAGGAGTTATTCCCTTAAACCGGAATCAATCAGGGATCGCTTGCTCTTTACCCGTTCCTTTCGGGCCTCTCACCCGAGAGTCCCTCCCTACACTTCACTACCCCAAATCCGACCTAAATCCCATCTTCCCACACCCGAGGAGAGGGATTGAAGAGAGGAAGAAGGATATTAATCCAATAATCCGGGGCGTAAGGGCAGGGACCGCTAAAGGCAACTAACACCGAACGGCTAGAGAAGGAGGGAAAGCCCAGAGATATACCAAACAGGAGAAAGAAGCCCGCTTTACAACTATTAAGCCATACCTTTTTCAAATGCAGCCCCTGCCCCAACTAATAAGTGTGCTTTTGGGGCTTGACTACTTCACTTCTGGTATTTCATTCCGTGCAGTCAGGCGCCCTGCTAAAAAGTAAGGGCCGGGGTCCCAGCTAGCAGTTCTCCCTTTGGACAAACTATAGGCACGAAGCCTTTTGTAGTTCGGTTCATCCGGTTCTTTTGTTTCTTAAAGAACGGGGCCAAATGGGTCGTTAAGTTCCTTCCCTTTTATTTGTTTAGTAAATAAGTATAAGTAGCAGGGTTACTGCTTAGTTGTTTGTAAGATAGAATGGATTAAGATTGATTGTGAGTTCGGAACCAGTGCTACTAGATAGAAAGCAGCGATAAATACCTGCGTTGCGTGCCCCCAATCCGAGTTCGAGCTATTAGTAGTGCAAGTAGCAGTGTCAGCCGTAATAGCAGCGCCAGTCTAATGTGACCCCGAGGTCAGACCAAGGGAACTTCCTTAGGCGGTATGACGAGGCACTTCCAGGTAGCGAGTCATAGTGCCAGTCGTAGTAGTGCTAGCCGCCTGTCCAATTAGGGACCCATAATCTGTCAATCCACATCTATCGAATAGAGCTGCTAAAGACTAGTGGTTCGGGATAAGATAGGGCCTGAAAGGTAATAGTGAGCTCGAGCTGGAGCTGCTGCTCAGCCAGCGCTTTTCTCCCCTGGCATTGGTGAGTGTTTTGTTTTTAACTTGTTCCCTTGGCCCATTGGTCACTTCCTCCCTTAGTGTCAACCCGGAGATCCCACCATTTATAACTAAGCATTGGGGTTAATCAAATAGGCTTGTTAGCCAATTACTTATTATTATAGCTAATCATTCTTTATAGCGAAGGTTGGCGCGAGCCCCACTCATACAAGTAGGGGAAAACTTTAGTTCAACTTTCTTTTTACTCAGAATTGGCTGGGGCCTTAACCGTAGCTTTGGAGCTTTAGGGCCAAAAGCCTATCTATGGCCTTTTGGCTGGGGTTAGCTATGGCAAGGGTAGTTTCAATTCCCAAGCTCGGAAAAAGGAGGGGAAGCCCCGACTTTCCAATAAGGCCAGGGGGAATGAAAACACTCAACCGATGGGGGAGGAATGAACAGCTGCTCTAGGGGATAAATGTGGATATCCAGTGGGGGTCCCAACTGAGCAGGAGCAGCTCTACCCGCACATAGCTAAATATCCCCCTTCCAAGGCCCCTTCAAAGCACCTCCGTCCATGAAATGATAAGCATCCCCGCGGGATCCGTGGGATTAGTTTCACCCCCGTCTGTGGCAACACCTCCGTCCGTGGGATTATAAGCCTCCGTGGAAAGAGCGTGATTCATAGTATCGTGGAATACCCCTCGCTCTTATCCACCCGAAACGACACCAACTTCTGCTGGATCGACATCTGCATCAACTTAGTGATTTGATGGTTAGTCGCTTCTCCATGAACACACACACACGGTTCTGAATGTAGTTTCCAACCCCTTCCCATGAACAACCGCCGATCAATCAAAGACCGCCTCCACCTCGAGCTCCAACAACCCCTGCGACAAATCCAAATACAGGGAAAGGAATCCTCGGGCGTGGAAGTATGCCAAACCGAGGTCCTTTTGGTGTCCGCCATAGATGTCAACAACCAGGGCACATAGCCTCCCAATGTCCGAGCAAAGCCCCTGGAAAACCGGTGACACTTGTTGAAGATCAAAATGACGAGGAAGCAGCATTTGAGGAGGAGCCCGTAGCTGAGGCACATGTGACAGATCCTCAATATGAGGACCAAGAGATTCTTGAAGGTGATGTAGGGGAAGTAATGGTGATTCAACGTACCCTACTTACCTCTCCAGTACCATCAGATGACCGATGGCTCCGGCACAACATCTTTCGTACCACATGCACGTCAGGTGGCAAGGTGTGTACGATCCTAATATATGGGGGTAGCAGCGAGAACTTTGTTTCTCGAGAAATGGTCGACAAGTGAAAACTAAAGGAGAAGCCTCGACCATACCAGATCCAATGGTTTAAGAAAGGTGGTGAAGTACCTGTGAATACCAGATGTCTTGTCACTTTTTCTATTGGGAAAAGGTATAAGGATGAAACTCGTGCTAAAACAAGAGTGGAACAGGAAAAAACTAGTTAACACTCGTGCTTCTCCTTTCGGGAAGCACCTCGTTCTCTAAAAGCAAAATCTAGAAACTCCCTGAACAACCTTTAGGAAAAGAAGAGGGTTTAAGGGGCGTTGAGTAAACTAAAGGCCGATATTGTTCTTATTCAGGAATCAAAGCTTTCTTCGGTGGACGGTGCTACAATAAGGGAGGTGTGGAAAGTGAATCGGTGTGGTTTGATTAGTGTGGATGCTCAAGGAACTGCGGGGGGTCTAATTTCGATGTGGTGCTCTAAGTCCGTAGTTATGGAGGATAGCTGGAATGGGAAGTCCACCTTCAAGGAAGAACTACAAGACGATAAATCGTCTTCTCTTATCGTCTTCTACCTTAGATTATACATGTCCCTCTCGCTCTTTGATTGAACTCATTTAGTCACTTTGCTCTGTTCATAGCCTGGTCTGCGCCTCTTTCTTCTTTTCTGAGTCAATCCATAGGGGAAACCCCTGAAATCTATAGTAGCTGACGATTATGTGCCAAAAGACTTTGAGAGAAAGGGGCCGCTCGCCTCCTAGTTGTTCTGGATCGAGGGCCCAGTTGGTTCTTCCTGCGGCCAGGCATAAATTAGTAATTCCTCCAATCTCCTTAAACCCGCAAGGCTGGGCTGACTTCATCGCCCGGTCAGTCCTCGAACCTTGATTCATCTAGCTTTCTCAGGGGAAATCGGCTTTAAGCGAAAATCCCGGTCTTTCGAAATGATTCTACTTTTGTTTGATCCCAATCGATGAAAGGGTAATCCCCAATCTTTGGTTTGGCAAAGTGAGACCTTTATCCCATCTACCTTTCCAGGGACTTCTACTCACTGGAGGAATTCCCAATCATAGATAGAGGAAAGGTTGAACGCTGCCCCCTTCCTCTGACCCCGAATCATTCTTTCAACCTTCGGCCAGGCGCCTAACTAAGAGGAAGCTCCTGAAGCCAGCATCTGACCGAAATCGGATTGACTTTTCGTGCCAGATTTGTTGAATTGAATGGCCTGGGAATGAAGTTCAAGGGCTTGGCTTGAAGGCTCAGATTCCGTATCGGCTGTTTGTTCATCAAGCCTATTCTCGAGCCTATATCTACTCTCTTTTCTTTTAGAGGCGTACCTCTCCACGAGATCGAACACTTTACCAAGGATTGAATCCAAAAGCAAGAACTCGGTTTACATCTTGGGTGAAGGTTCATGTTAAGAAGAAGACGATAGGAAGGACGATGCAACTAGAACTGAGAATAATACAAAAAGAAGAGAGTCCGCTAACTCCTAGCTCTCAATCAATCGAATAAAGAAGGAAGAGAGCTTCTTATCTAAACTTATTACAGGTTTTTATTCCCATAGCAGATGGCTTTCACTGGCCTTACTCAACTACCAGTTAGTTAAAGAAGTAAAGCTACATACTACAAGCAGGAGAAAGATTCATTCTATACTTCCTAGGCCCATTAGCTTAGCTATAGGAACAAACTACGGATAGCTATCAAAAGAGAAACTACATCCGGAAAGACATCTATCTGATCCTGTATCTGCTCCCGACTCTGCTTTTGAATCCCTGGTTTAAGAGCATCAGCAAAAGGGAGTTCATAAAAGGATCATTCCGTAACTGGTTCGCTCTCCTTGGATTGCTGCTAAGATTGCAAGGGAGTGTATCTCTCTTTGTGCTAGCAAGCGAAGTGAGCCGTAAAGCGGCGAAGGAGTGCAGCGTCTTTGTTCCCGATTACTTTAGTATTTGCTCCTGTAGCTCTTGTTGTGAGCCAACGAAGAGAGACCTTGGATGCTAGCTACCAACCTAGCTGCCTCGCTTCCTTGGTTGTATTAGGGGCTGGCTCCAGACACAGCTACCTGAAATGACTCTTCTAAGACCCATAGTCTTATATAGGGGAAATCCGGCGTATTGAAGCCCGCTATCAGGAATGGGGCTAAACTCACGATCACGATTGGATGTTCACAGAATGGTTGTGTTAGCTGCTAGCTACAGACCGGATTGAGCAGTAAAGGAACGTTACCACCCGGGAGGGAAGAGAAGTTGAAGGAAGGGTTGGGCGTATTAGGAGGTACTGGCTCTAGGCCTTACGCTGCTAACGACTGATTAGATTATATGACTTCCCTCTGGCGTTTAGCTTCAGCCAAGGGAAGAGACCCTTGAAACCCGGTGCGTGGAAGCGGTGATGTAACTCCTTCAATCAATCGAATCAAGCACGACGAACGGAAGGAATGGATTCACAAACACATCTTTCCGGTCAGTCATCGATCCAGGAAGTCAAGAATACCCCAGTCTCTGTTCAAGCGGGTAAGCACCTTTGCCAAAATCAGTAAGTAGTTTAACCAACCGAGTAAGGCCAATCTTTCTTTGAATTGCTGCTTTAACCCCGTCCGAAAGCGTGTAAAGCCGTAACTAACAACTGGTTACTCGCTCTAGTCCTTTAACTGGCTTTAGTCCCTTCAGCGGATACCTCCTTACGAGCTCTTTGGTCTTAGGATCCATTCACGTCCTCCTAGATGCTAGCTACCTGAAACACTAGATTACAGAAGAAAGGAACCAGTGGAGTAGGGAAGGAACTTTACCAGAAAATAGATTACTTACAATAGAAGACGAATACGCGGCAAACTCTATAACTAGAGCTATAGGAGATACTACATCTATAAGACAACAAGGAGAAGAGCGCGGCCCTCAATAGCAGAAAGAAGAAGAGAGCTTATAGGCTGTTGAAGATGGAGAGGACCAGCTGCAATGATTGGTTGCTTCAGCCAAGCGATCAACTTACAGCTGACAAGAAAGAAAAGAGGGTTGAGTTATAAGTAGGACAGTCCAAGACCGGAGATGATTGAGTTGGTCAAGCGAAAGCGGGACATGCCAGGCTAACAGAGAAAGAAAGGCACTCTTCCATGAAAGGGACAAGGGGAGGCCCTATATTCAATAACCAGAAGAAAGACGTTAACACGATAAACTCACGGGACAGAAATAGGCTCACTTCGGAAAGCTTCTATCGGCAGGGGAACTAGAGAAAACAATCCTCAAAAGGCCTCGCAAAAAGAAGAAGAAAAAAAGCCTACTTATTTGACTCGAAAACCCTATTAGGCAGTAGTGGCAAGCACAGCAGAAAGGAGCTTTCCTAGATGTCAGGCGGGGAATCCTCATTGTGTAGCACATGGGCAGGTGATGAAGAGGCAGAGCGTTGAGAATCCCTCTCAGATGAGAAGGGTCCCAGAGTACACCGACGAAGCCTCCGATGAGGAGTTGGCTGGTACTTTTTAAAGTGGTCTTTATCTTTCCGTTTCGGAGAGTGCGCAGTTGTGCGCCTAAGACGAAAAGGGATTGATTGCAAGTCTGACTCCCAAGATGGAGAATTGTTTCCTAAACAAAACCACATTCACCGGTAGGAGAAGGTGCTTATGCCAAAAATGGAATGAGACGCTACTACAGAGATCAGTAGGTCCAGCCGTCAGTACCTTATATTACACAAACCCTTTGGCCAGCTATTCGGCCTAACCTCTTAGGCATTCGTGGACGCGAAAGGCGGTCCAACCGAGAACTAAGAGAAAGGGGGCAACCCTCACTCGACAAAAGGCAAAGCAAACTCAATTCAAGAGCGAGGGTTTTAGGATCCCCTTCTGGCACGAATGAGAAAGCAGCCAGCGGAGCTGGTAGAACAGGAAAAGCAGCACGCGTGTGGAAGAAAAGGGGAGTGCTTTCGGACATAAAGACTGGAAGTCTCTCCTTCATGGGTTCGAGTTCAGTACGAGTACCTCGTAGCCGAGCTACTATTATTAAGAGATCGGGGGTTGGCGAACCCTTTGCTCAACTTGAAGTAAAAGGAAGGTGCGCACCTATGTCCATCCTAACAAAACCAAAACCCCGACTTGGGCAATAGCTGCAGGTTGAATTATCCAGAGGTTTCTCTCTCAATAGAAGGAATTGGGGCGCGGGAACTATCTTCGTATTGGTCGGAAGCTCTATAACCATCCCCAAAGAGAGGAAGTCAACGATAGCTACTAACAGAGCTCAGAGCAGATAAGAAATCGGAAGAGACAGACGCAAGGAAGATCAGAGGCCAGAGGAGGTGCTATTGCCCTCTCGTCCTAGCAGCCGATCACTCACTAATAGCTACTACCAGGAGGAGAGGCATTCTTAAACCTAGTACTGACTCTCGTCTGGAATGGGAGGACGGGTGAAGAAGTCCTTATGGAGCTGGGGGCCCAGTTAAGTCAGATTATTCCCTGGAACAAACTCACTCCATAGGGAAGGGAAGGCAAAGCAAACTCACTTGGGAAGCTCATTGGTTTAGCATCCACTTCAGACCTTTTGATAGCAGACCTTTCGTTACATCTATCGACATTAAGATAAAATAAAGGCTGGAATTGGGCAATTGCCATCAATAAATATCTAAGAGACCTGCGCCAGCGCTAAGGTATGGAAACCCTAGAAATCCACTTGCTTCAATCTGATCTACGACCAGGCTACATGCGCCTAGCTACCTGTCTTGAGATAGCTCGATCGTATTTGTTCTGTTCTGTCCTTAGCTTCTATAACCTTTATGAACCCTTGGAAGCCCTTAAAAGAAAGCCATGGAAGCCCTTACGCTCGTCCCTCTAGCCAGGGGGGTAATCATAGATCAGGTTCCTTATCTTTATTTTCCTAGCTTCTCTTCCTTGAACCCTCCTCTCTTCATACAGGAAAGAAGATATCTATTAAAAGGAAGGGAATCGCACCCAGACACGAGACTCAATAGTCTGCTACCGGAATGCGCGACCGATGCCCCTATCCGCTTCCTAGCTTGAATCCAATAGCTTTGCTTTATAGTAGAAGGGGCTTGCTTTCCTCTAAAGGACAGGGCTTTCCAGAGAGTTACTTACTCACAAGCATTAGAGTTATAAGAAGAGCTAACAGCTAATACATTCTTATCTCTCCTAGTGATCTACGACAACCCCCAGAGCAGGAATGAAACCCTTTCTTGGGGGATCGGATCCACCAAAGCCCATTCGCCTAGCAAGAGGAAGAGCAAGACCGGAGAGAGAATTAGTTAGAATCTATCCTAGCGTGCTCTAAACCTACAGTCAACTAGCTACTTGCCTCAGGTAGCTTGTCTCCTGAAAGAAGCGTGCCCCATACCTACTACCAAAGGAATTCTTAAACGTCCCTCCATTCCAGACGAGAGAGCTCAAGTCTGATTAGCCTGATCCACCATCTCGAAATGGAGACTATGAGAAAGCAACCCACCTTATCCAGCTAGC